ATTAATAAATTAACATAATATTCAATTATTAAATAAATATTAATTATTTAATAATTATTAAATAGAATGAATTTAAAAATAATTAAAAAATTATTTTATAAAATTATTTATGGTTTTTTATTTATTAAATTTGAATTATATATTAATTTTAAAATAAAAATTATTAATTTTTAAAAAAATTTAATTTTGATAATTTTAATTTATAATTAATTTTAAAATTAATTTTAAAAAAATTTAATTTTAATAATATTAATTTATTTTTAATTAAAATTATATTAGTCATTAAGGTTAAATTAATTATAAAAATAAATATAAATTTTAATTTTTAAAAATAAAAAATAATTGTATATATATGATAAAATTTAAAATTTAGTCAAAAAATAAAAATTAAATAATTTAAAAGAATTTTTTTTTTTTTTTAAATTTTAAAAAAAATTGTAAATTTAAACTAGGATTAGATACCCTATTATAATAATTAATTATTAAAGAAAATTTTAAAATTAGATTAGTAAAATTAAAAATTTGAAAATTAAAGAATTTGACGGTATTTAAATCAATTTAGAGGAATTTGTTTAATAATTGATATTCCACAATTAAAATTACTTATTTTAAAATTTGTATATCGTTGTTATAAAAATATTTTTTAATAATTAATAATATTTTAAAATTTATATTTAAATTTATATCAAATCAAGATACAGTTTATTGATAAGATTAAAAATGAATTACAATAATTAAAATAATTATAATAATTTATTTTAAAAATATTTTATTAAATTGGATTTAAATGTAATTAATTAATATTTTTTATTAATGATTATTGTTTTTAGATAAGTACATATTGCCCGTCACTCTCGTTAGTAAATTTATATTATAATTGAGATAAGTCGTAACATAGTAGAAGTATTGGAAAATGTTTCTAGAATTATAAAATTAAAATATATCAAATTAAAACTAAAATTGTAGTATTTTATTTACAATAAAATTTTGATTAATAAAATAATCTAATTTGAAATTTAATTTATTAAATTAAAATTTTATTTTGAAATAAGTATAATTAATTATTAATTAAAATAATATTAAAATTTAAATTTTATTTTAGTAAATTATTCAAAGAAAAAATATTATAAATTTTATAGAAAATTAGTAAAGTTATTGAATTTTTAAAATTTTTAAATAAATTTAAAATAATTAAAAGTAAATTTAATTAATTGTATCTTGGGTATCAGAGTTTAATAAAAAAAAATAAAAATTTTATATTTCTCGAAAAAAATAAAGAGTTAAGAATTTAGTATTTATTAATGTTTCAAAATTATAAATAATAAATTTTTGGGAATGAAAAGTTATTCGTTTTTTTTTATATCTAGTTTTAAGAGAAATAAATTTAATTTAATTTTTTATTTATATTATTTTAAATTAATAATTATATTAATTTTTTGATTTTAAAAGTATTATAATAATGTATTTATATATAAAGGGTTAAGCTTTTATATAAATTTTTATATTAATTTTTTTATTAAATAAAATTATAAAATTAAAATTTTTTTTTATTTAAAATATTAATTTATTATTTATTTTTAAAAAGTAATATTTATTGTTTAAATTAAATATTTATTTTATTAATTTTGTTAATTATTATTATTATGGATCAATGTTATAATTAGTATAATTATATATAAAATTTAATTTTAAAATTTAATTTAAAATTAATTAATTAGGCAAAATTATAATTATTGCATAAAAATTTAATTATTTCACATGTTTAACAAAAACATGTCTTTTAGTTAATAAATTTAAAGTCTGATCTGCCCACTGAAAAATTTTTTAAAGGGCTGCAGAATTTTAACTGTACGAAGGTAGCATAATAAATTGTTTTTTAATTGAAAACTAGAATGAATGATTTCATGAGAATAAAACTGTATATATTTTAAATTTAAAATTTATTTTTTTTGTTAAAAAACAAAAATATAATAAAAAGACGAGAAGACCCTTTAGATTTTTATTTTTTTTAATTTTTAATAAATAAATGTATATTATTATTTAATTTAAAAAAAATTTAATTGGGGTGATTTATAAATTTTTAAACTTTAATTTGTTAAGATAAATAATTTAATTAATAAGTAAAATTTTAAATTTAAATAAATATTAATGATTTAGTTTTATGGATTAAAAGATTAAATTACCTAAGGGATAACAGCGTTATTTAAATTTTTAGTTCATATGGAAATTTGAGATTGCGACCTCGATGTTGGATTAAGATAAATTAAAAATGCAGAAGTTTTAAAATTTAGTCTGTTCGACTATTGAAATCTTACATGATCTGAGTTCAAACCGGTGTGAGCCAGGTTGGTTTCTATCTTTTATAAAAATTTAAATTTTTTAGTACGAAAGGATTAAAAATTTGAAATAATAAATTTTTGATTTATAATGAATTTTAATAATTTATTTATTTAAAAATTTTAAGGTTTTAAAATATTATTAAATAAATTATTTTGGCAGATTTTTATGCAATGAATTTAGAATTCATTTAAATATAATTTTAATTATATAAATAATAGATTCAATTAAATGATTTTATTTTATTATTTTTTAATATATTAATTTTAATGGTTGGAGTTTTAATTGGGGTAGCTTTTTTAACTTTATTAGAACGAAAGGTTCTAGGGTATATTCAATTCCGAAAAGGACCCAATAAATTGGGAATTATGGGATTGGTTCAACCTTTTAGAGATGCAATTAAATTATTTAGAAAAGAGTATTATTTACCAGAAAAATCTAATTTTTTTTATTTTTTAGTTTCTCCTATTTTTAGCTTATTTTTATCTCTTTTAATTTGAATGATTTTTCCTTATTTGGAAGGATTAAATTTCTTAAATTTAGGATTTTTAATATTTCTAAGTTTATTGGGGGTAGGAGTTTATTTAATTATAATAAATGGATGGTCATCTAATTCAAATTATGCATTATTGGGGTCATTACGAGCTATTGTTCAAACATTATCTTATGAGGTTTCATTAATTTTTTTATTTTTATGTATAATTTTATTAATTATAAGATTTAATTTAATAGATTTTATTTTTTATCAAAAATATATTATATTATTTATTTTTATAATGCCTATTGGTATATGTATTTTTACTACCATATTGGCTGAATGTAATCGAACTCCTTTTGATTTTTCAGAAGGAGAAAGAGAATTAGTTTCGGGGTTTAATATTGAGTATGGGGGAAGAGAATTTGCTTTAATTTTTTTAGCTGAATATAGAATAATTTTATTTATGAGGTTAATTTTTGTTTTAAGATTTTTATTGAATGAAAGTGTAATATCTTATATATTTTTTTTAAAAATTAGATTTATTAGGTTTGCTTTTATTTGAGTTCGAGGAACTTTGCCTCGTTTTCGTTATGATAAATTAATATATTTAACGTGAAAGATTTATTTACCTGTGGCTTTAAATTGATTTGTTTTCATACTTTGTTTAATAATTATAAATTAATTTTAGGGGTAAAGATGAATCAATTTTAGTAATAATTTTTATATTTGGTTGCAATTAATAATTTAATTAGAATAATAATTTTGGAGATTATAAGTATAAATTTATTTTATTTAATTGAAAATTTAAAAATTAATAGAAAAAGAATTTTCTTTCTTAAGTTTTCAAAACAAAAGCTTTAGCAAGCTCATTAATTAACTAATTAATGATTTTCAATAAATTCTGATTAGAGGATTAATTAAAAAATATCTAAAATATAAAATAGTGAAAATTTGACCAATATTTACGAAAGGGAATTCAATTGGTTTGGAACCAATTCAAGTTAAAATTAAAAATATTATAAAAAAAAATCAAAATAAAATTTTATTAAAAAAAAAAAATGAATTGCCTTGGATTGTTTTATTGAAAATAAAAGGTATAATAAATAAAATTAAAATTGATATTAAAAGTGCAATAACTCCTCCTAATTTTCTTGGAATTGATCGTAGGATTGAGTAGGCGAATAGAAAATATCATTCAGGTTGAATATGAGGGGGGGTTGAAAGAGGGTTGGCTAATATAAAATTATCTGGATCTATCAAATTAAATGGGTATATTAAAGAAAACATAATTAATAAAGAAATTATTACTATTATTCCTAATAAATCTTTAATAGTAAATAGAGGATGGAATGGGATTTTATCTAAATTTTTATTAATTATTAAAGGATTATTGGAGCCTGTTTGATGGAGAAAAAAAATGTGAATAATAACTAAAACTGCAATTACTATTGGTAGGATAAAATGAAGAGAGAAAAAGCGATTTAATGTTACATTATTAATAGTAAATCCTCCTCAAATTCATTGAACTAAGTCGTTTCCTACATAAGGAATTGCAGATATTAAATTTGTAATTACTGTAGCACCTCAAAATGACATTTGTCCTCAGGGTAGAACATATCCTAAAAAGGCGGCTCCTATAGTTATTAATAAAATTATTACTCCGATTCTTCAAGTATGAATAAAATTATATGATTCGAAATAAATATTTCGTCCAATATGTAAGTATAAACAGATAAAGAATATAGAAGCTCCATTTGCGTGAATAATTCGGTATAATCAACCAAATTCAACATTTCGGTTAATATTAATAATTCTTTCAAAAGCTAAATTGATATTTGGGCAATAATGTATTGATAAGAATAATCCTGTAAAAATTTGAATTATTAAACAAATGCCAAGTAAGGATCCGAAATTTCATCAGAAGGTAATATTTGAGGGTGTGGGTAATTTTACTAAAGAATTATTTAAAAGATTTAAAATAATATTCTTATTTCTAATTTTCATTTGTGGTATATTTATATATTTATAATTCGAAGAGGGCCTTTATTTGAGTTAGTAAATATGGTTACTATTAATAATAAGATGAATAAATAAATAATTAATATGATTGTAATTTTATAAGTATAGTTATTATAAATTTTTGATATTCTTAATATTTCATTAGAAAAAAAAAAATTATAATTATTAATTATTAATAAATTTAAATTAATTCATTTAAATTTGAAAATAAAAATAAATGTAAAAAAAAAAATTATAATTATATATAAAAAAAGGTTTGTATTAAATTGAATGATTTTATTAGATGCAATTGAACATATGTATATAAATAAAATTAAAATTCCGCCTAATATAATTAAATATAAAATATAAGATAGTCAGTAATAATTTAAATAAAAATTTATTAAAAAACAGATAATTAAAGTTTGGAATAAAATTAATAGTCCCATATTTAATGGGTTTTTAATAAAATATATTAATACAGTTAAAGTTAAGAATAGGGTTAAAAGCGAAATTTTTATAATATTATATAAAAGTTTTGATAAAAGATTATATATAAAGTTTTTAAAGAATATTTCTTAAAATTGATTTACAAGATCAATATTTTTAATTAAATTATAAAAACTAATGATTAAATTAACTATTTTATTAATATTAGTTATTATTATGGTGAATTTTATATTTATTATTAAGCGTAAGCATCTTTTAAATATATTATTAGTTTTAGAGGCTTTGATATTGTTGTTGTTTTTATTTATTTTTTTTATTTTTTTAAATACTTTAAATGAATTTTATTTTTTAATGATGTTTATAGTATTTATAGTTTGTGAGGGTGTTTTAGGAATTACTATTTTAGTTATATTAATTCGTAATATTGGAAGAGATTATTTTCATGCTTTTAATTTATTGAAATGTTAAAATTTATATTTATATTTTTTTCTTTATTTTTATTTTTTTTTAAATGGTGACTAATATATTTATTTATATTGCTAATATTTATGTTTTTATTTTTAGGTTCTATCAATTTATTTTATTTTAGTAATTTGATAAATTATTTAGGAATAGATATTTTAAGATTTTCTATGGTGTTGTTAACTCTTTGAATTTGTAGATTGATTTTGATGGCTAGGTTTATATTGATGAGAGAGAAAAAATTCTCTTTTTTATTTATAATCAATTTAGTAATTTTATTAATTAGATTAATTTTAGCTTTTTTTTCTTTAAATATTTTTTATTTTTATTTATTTTTTGAGAGAAGGATTTTACCTGTATTATTTATAATTATAGGTTGGGGGTATCAACCTGAGCGAATTCAGGCTGGTATTTATTTAATTTTTTATACTTTGTTCGTTTCTTTGCCTTTATTATTAGGAATTTTTTTTGTCTATTTTTCATTATATTCATTTAGTTTTTTAATATTTAAGGAAATAGGGAGCTTAATTTTATATTTTTTAATAATCTTGGCTTTTTTAGTAAAAATGCCTATATTTTTAGTTCATTTATGGCTTCCTAAGGCTCATGTAGAAGGTCCAGTTTCTAGATCGATAATTTTAGCAGGGATTATATTAAAATTAGGGGGATATGGATTAATACGGATTATAAAATTGATGCTATTTATGTCTTTAAAATTAAATTTTATTTGAATTATTTTATCTCTAGTAGGGGGTAGTTTAATTAGTCTATTATGTCTTCATTTAGTTGATATAAAAATATTAGTGGCTTATTCATCTGTGGTTCATATAGCTTTAGTAGTAGGGGGTATTATATCTCTTAATTATTACGGATTTATGGGAAGTTTGATTTTAATAATTGGTCATGGATTATGCTCTTCGGGATTATTTGCATTAATTAATTTGATATATGAACGTTTAGGAAGTCGAAGTTTATTAATTAATAAAGGGTTGCTTAATTTAATACCAAATTTATCTATGTGATGATTTTTATTATTAAGTTCTAATATAGCGGCTCCTCCCTCATTAAATTTATTTGGGGAGGTTTCTTTACTTATGAGAATTATTTCATGATCTTCAATTTCTATGGTAGCTTTAATAATTATTTCTTTTTTTAGAGCTGCTTATAGTTTATATTTATTTTCTTTTAGACAACATGGAAAGATTTTGAAAGGAATATATAATTTAAAAAGAGTTTCATTACGGGAGTATTTATTATTATTAATTCATTGATTGCCCTTAAATATTTTAATTTTTAAGGTTGATTATTTTTTTATTTGAAATTAGTTTTTATTTAAATAATTTAAAAATAAAAATATTGATTTGTGGAGTCAAAAATGTTTAGAGATAAACTTTAAATAAATTATAAAAAAAAATAAAATTTTAGAAATAAGTGTATTATTCATATTATTTTCAGGGTTATTAGGGTTGATTCTGAGATCTTATTTAATTTTTAGGGGGCTAAGTTTATTTATTGAGTTTGAATTAATCTCATTAAATTCAAGAATGTATGTTCTAACATTTTATATTGATTGAATATCCAGAATATTTTTATTTATTGTATCAACTATTTCTTGTGTAGTAATTTTTTATAGAAAGAGTTATATACATGGGGAAGTTTTTATTAATCGTTTTATTATTTTAATTTTATTATTTGTCACATCTATAATTTTATTAATTTTTAGTTTAAATTTAATTTCAATTTTATTAGGTTGAGATGGATTGGGGTTAGTATCTTATTGTTTAGTAATTTTTTATCAAAATGTAAAATCTTTTAATTCAGGGATATTAACAGTATTAAGAAATCGAATTGGAGATGTAATATTATTAATATCTATTTCTTGAATAATTAATATAGGTAGATGAAATTTTTTGATGTATATACATATTATAAGATTAGAAAATTACATAACTATTATCCTAATCATAGTGGTATTGGCTGCGATAACTAAAAGAGCTCAGATTCCATTTTCTGCTTGACTTCCCGCAGCTATAGCAGCTCCTACTCCGGTATCTTCTTTAGTTCATTCATCAACTTTAGTTACAGCTGGGGTTTATTTATTAATTCGATTTAGAGAAATTTTACAAATAAGAGTAATAAAAGAATTTTTATTGTTAATATCTAGTTTAACTATGTTAATAGCTGGATTATCTGCAAATTTTGAATTTGATTTGAAAAAAATTATTGCCTTATCTACTTTAAGGCAATTGGGTTTAATGATAAGAATTTTGTGTTTGGGTTTTAGAAATATAGCTTTTTTTCATCTTAGAACTCATGCTATATTTAAGGCTTTATTATTTATGTGTGCGGGGCTGGTAATTCATAATTTAAGTAATAATCAAGATATTCGATTTATGGGTAGATTGGGGTTTTACATGCCTTTAGTATCAATTAATTTTAATATTTCTAATTTAGCTTTATGTGGAATTCCCTTTATAGCGGGGTTTTATTCTAAGGATTTAATTTTAGAAATAGTTTTATTTTCTAATATAAATATAATTATTTTTTTTTTTTTTTTTTTTTCTACAGGTTTAACTGTTAGTTATACTATTCGCTTGTTATATTTTAGGATAATGAAGGAATTTAGTTTAAATAAGATTTTTAATTTAATGGATAAAGATTTAATTATAATTAAAAGAATAATAATTTTATTATTTATATCTATTTTTAGGGGTAGAATATTAAATTGAGTGATTATACCTTTTTTTTATATAATTTATTTAAAAATATTTTTTAAATTAATAGTTTTTAATTTTATTGGAGGGGGGATTTTAGTTGGATTGTTAATTTCATTAATAAATTTTATTAGAAATTATATTTTTATTAATAAATTTTTTTTTTTTTTTGGAAATATGTGATTTATTTCTAATATTTCTGTTTATGGATTAAATATGTTTGTGTTAAATTTAAGATTTAATCTTGATAAGGTTTTAGATTTGGGATTTTTGGAAGAATTTGGGGGTTTAAATTTATATAGAAAATTTATATTATTCAGAAAGATAAATTATTATTTATATTTTAATTCTATTAAGCTATTTATTTTTTTTTTTTTTTTATTTTATTTATTTATATTATTATTTTATTTAAATAACTTAAAATTTAGAGTGTTATATTGAAGATATAAAAGTGATTGATTAATCTTTAAATATATATAAAGAATAATTATAAATTTAGATAAAATAATTTTTCAGTGAAAATGAAATGTTTTTTTTAAACTATTATAATTTATATTTAGTTTAATTTTTATTAGTTAGAGAAATATAAATGATTGAATTCACTTTTATTTAAATTAGAAGTTTAAATTTTAATAATATTTCTTTAATTGGAAAAGTATTTTCTTTGTAGTTATTAACAGTAACTAACCTCATCAATTGGTTTCAATTAAAAATAAGGGAAATTTATCCTATTTTTAAGTCGAAATTAAATTTAATTATTATTAATTCTTATTTTAAATAAGATTAATTGAATTTAGATCAATTTATATTAATTGCAATTTAATAATTTTAAAATTAAATTATAATCCTTATATATTAAAATTTTCAATTTAGTAGCGATTGATTTCATTCATAAAAAATTCCTAAAATTAAAATTATTATAATTCTAATTATTGAGTAAAATCAAATTATTTTGTTAATTAATTTATAAATAATAATTATAGGTAAAATAATAGAAATTTCTACGTCAAAAATTAAAAAAATAATAGTAATTATAAAGAATTGAAGTGAAAATGGGAGTCGAGATGATGTTTTTGGGTCAAATCCACATTCAAAGGGGGAAAATTTTTCTCGGTCTTTCTTTTTTTTTTTTGAAATAGTTATTGAGATTAAAATTAAAATTGAAGAAATTAATAAAATAGTAATTGCTATTATTATTATATTTATAATTATTTATATTATTATTAAATAAACTTTTTAATTGGAAGTTAAATATACTTTTTATATTATATAAATAATTTAATTATTTCATCAATATATAAATGTAAATAAGAAGATTCATACAACATCTACAAAATGTCAGTATCAAGAGGCTGCTTCAAATCCAAAGTGATGATTTATGGAGAAATGATTATTAATAAGACGATAAAGGCAAACTATTAAGAATATAGTTCCAATTAATACATGAAGTCCATGAAATCCTGTAGCCACAAAAAATGTAGATCCAAATACTCTGTCAGCAATTGAAAATGGGGCTTGAATATATTCGTATATTTGAATTATAGAGAAATAAATTCCTAATGCAATAGTGATAAATAATCTTTGATTTCTTTCTTTGAATTTATTTTCTAAAAGACATTGGTGACTTCAAGTGACTGAAATTCCTGAAATTAATAAAATTAAGGTATTTAAAAGAGGAATATGAAATGGATTAAATATTTGGATATTAGCGGGGGGTCAGGATCTACCTAACTCAATATTAGGTGATAATCTTCTATGGAAAAATCTTCAAAAAAATGATAAAAAGAAAAAAATTTCTGATGTAATAAATAAAATTATTCCTCATCGTATATTTATATTAACTATGATAGTATGAAGACCTTGAAAAGTTCTTTCTCGTGAAATGTCTCGTCATCATTGAATTATAGTAATAATGATGATTATAAATCCAATTATTATTAAATAATTAAATTTGAATTCTTTAAATCATTTAATTATACTTATTATAAAAATTATGGTTCCGAAGGCTCTGGTTAAAGGTCAAGGTCTATAATTTACTAAATGAAAAGGATGATTTGAATGGTTTATCATTAGTTAATATTAATGAATTTCAGATATATATAAGGTTGATAGGATTGTAAAAACGTAAGTTTGAATAATTCTAACAGAGATTTCTAAAATTAATAATATAGTTTCTATTAATAGTAAAATTATAATTATAATTTGGGATATTATAGGTCCATTTGATGATAGTAAAGTAATTAAGAGATGTCCAGCAATTATATTAGCAGTCAAACGAACTGCTAAAGTTCCAGGTCGAATTATATTTCTAATTGTTTCAATTAATACTATAAAAGGTATTAAAATTGCAGGAGTTCCATTAGGAATTAAATGAGTGAATATATTTTGAGTTTTATTTAATCAACCAAAGAATATTAGTGTTAGTCAAATAGGTAGGGAGAATGAAAGATTAAAAATTAAATGTCTAGTAGAGGTAAAAATATAAGGGAATAGCCCTAAAAAATTATTGAAAAATATTATAAAAAAAATAGAAATAAAAAAAATTGATCTTCCTTTAAAAAAGTTAGATTTTAATAGATTATTAATTTCTGTTTTTAAAAATTTAAAAATTAAGTTATAAAGATATATGAATCGATTTGGTAAAAATCAAAAGTTTAATGGAAAAAATAAGATAAATAATATTGATCTTATCCAATTTAAATTTAGATTTATTAATGATGAAGAAGGGTCGAAAGTTGAAAATAAATTATTTATCATTGTCAGTTAGTTTTATTAGTATTAAAATAATTTTTTAAATTTTTTTTATTATTAGAAGGATTAAAGTTTTTATTAAAATAAAATAAATTAGTAATAATAAAAAATAAAATTATAAAAAATATTATTAATATTAATCAATTTAATGGTATTATTTGAGGAATAAAAGAATATATTTTGATTATATAATTTAAATTTGACAAATTTAGGTTATTTATTTAACTAATTCTTTGTAAAATCATTAGAAATAGACGCTAATTATTATGATATGGTTTAAGAGACCTATACTTGCTTTAAGTTATCTAATGAATTAATTAAATTTTTTAATTCATTTTAAGAAGAAATTTAGGTTAATTCTTTCAATACAAATAGGTATGAATCTGTGATTTGTACCACAAATTTCAGAACATTGGCCATAAAATAATCCCGGTCGGTTAATTAAAAAGTTTAATTGGTTTAATCGTCCAGGAATAGCATCAGATTTAACTCCAAGAGATGGAATTGTTCAGGCATGAATAGTATCTGTAGATGATACTAAGGATCGAATTTGAGTATTCATAGGAATAATAATTCGATTATCTACATCTAATAGTCGGAAAATATTAGATGATTCAGATTTATTGGAAATTATAAAAGAATCAAATTCAATATTTTTGAAATCTGTGTATTCATAAGATCAATATCATTGGTGTCCTATAATTTTTAGTGTTAAATTAGGGTTATTTGTTTCATCTATAAGATATAATATGTGTAAGGAAGGAAAAGCGATTATTAAGAGAAAAAATCTTGGAATAATAGTTCAAATAAATTCAATATTTTGGTTTTCTAATAGATTGAAGTTATAAAATTTATTTTTTATGTTAATAATAATTATATATAAAACATAATTTGAAATTAAAAAAATAATTATTATAGAATTATCATGGAAAAATAATAAATGTTCTATTAAAGGGGATCTTCTATTTTGAAGATTTAAATTAGATCATGTAGCTATATTCTAAAAAAAGATATAAATCTTTATAAATGAAGCTTAAATTCATTACATTAATTCTGTCATATTAGAAGTTTAAGTAAATTTTAGGTAGTTCATTGAATCTGTGTTCTAAAGGAGGGGTTTTTTGAATTCATTCAATAGAAAAAATTATGTTAGATGCAAAAATTATATATTTTTTATTGATTATTCTTTCTCAAATTAAAAAAATTAAAATTATAATTCTAATTAGAGAAATTATAGATCCTAGAGATGAAATAATATTTCAGGAGAGGTAAGAATCAGGATAGTCGGAGTATCGACGAGGTATCCCTGCTAATCCAAGAAAATGTTGGGGGAAGAATGTTAAATTCACTCCAATAAATATAGTAATAAATTGAATTTTTAAATAAAAGTTATTTAATGTTAGGCCTGTAAAAAGAGGGTATCAGTTTAAAAATCCTGCTATAATAGCAAATACAGCTCCTATTGAAAGGACATAATGAAAGTGTGCCACTACATAGTAAGTATCATGAAGAGAAATATCAATAGAAGAGTTAGAAAGGATAATACCTGTTAAACCTCCAATTGTAAATAAAAAAATAAATCCGATAGTTCAATTTAATGAAGGGTTTAGTTTAATTAAGGCTCCATTTAAGTTGGCCAATCATCTAAAAATTTTAATTCCTGTAGGAATAGCGATAATTATAGTAATTGAAGTATAATAAGCTCGGGTATCAACATCTATTCCAACTGTAAATATATGGTGTCCTCAAACTACAAAACCTAATAGACCAATAGAGATTATTGCATAAATTATTCTTAATCTGCCGAATGATTCTTTTTTACTTCTTTCTTGGGTTGTAATTTGGGAAATAATTCCGAATCCTGGTAGAATTAAAATATAAACTTCTGGATGGCCGAAAAATCAGAATAGATGTTGATATAAAATTGGATCTCCCCCTCCGGCTGGGTCAAAAAAAGAGGTATTTAAATTTCGATCCGTAAGAAGTATGGTAATGGCCCCAGCTAATACAGGCAGAGAAAGAAGAAGAAGTACTGCAGTAATTAAGATGGATCATACAAATAGAGGAATTATTTCAAAATTTAAATTTTTAAATTTTATATTTATAATAGTAGAAATGAAATTAATAGCCCCTAAAATTGATGAAATTCCTGCTATATGAAGAGAAAAAATAGTTAGGTCTACTGACCTGCCTGCGTGAGATAGATTTGAAGATAGGGGAGGGTAAACTGTTCAGCCAGTTCCGGCTCCTGAATTGGTTATCCTTCTTAATAGGAGGAAGATTAAAGAAGGGGGTAAGAATCAAAATCTAAGATTATTTATTCGAGGGAAGGCTATATCGGGGGATCCTAGTATTAAGGGTACTAGTCAGTTGCCGAATCCTCCAATTATAATAGGTATAACTATAAAAAAAATTATAATAAAAGCGTGAGAAGTTACAATTACATTATAGATTTGGTCATTTCCAATAAATCTTCCAGGAGTTCTCAATTCTATACGAATAATAAAACTTAGAGATGACCCAATTAATCCGGATCAAATTCCAAATATGAAATATAAAGTTCCAATATCTTTGTGATTGGTAGAAAATAATCATTTTTTCATTTGTATTTTTGTCAATTTAGTAATATGGCTGAATTTTAAGCGATAAATTGTAAATTTATATATAAATTGAATAAATTTTATTACTGTTGATTTAGTTTTATATTCTAATATTAAGAAAATAAGTTGCAAACTTAAAAATATAAAGTAATTTATTAAGACTTAAAGAGTATATCTTTAAATTTAATTTTGAAAATTAATAGTTTTTTTAACTTAAAATCTTATTAGTAAATTAATATTAATATTCTTGATATAATTAATCTAAATAAAGAAAAATAAGATGCAATTATTATTAGTGGACTGGTTTTAAGTGGGGAAGATCATTTATTTTCGAATTTTTGAATAGTTAAGAAAGGATATATTAATTGAATATAATAAAATAAATTAATTAAAGAAGATAATACCATAATTAATACTATGGAATTTAAAGTTTGAATTATATAAATAGAAATAATTCATTTAGAGATAAATCCTATGAATGGGGGGAGCCCTCCTAAAGATAATAAGTTGAAAAAAATAATTAATATGATAAATTTATTAGATTTAATTAAATAAAGTTGATTTATGAAAAATAAATTAAATTTAGAGAATAAATATGTTAAATTAAAGAAAATTAATATATAAATAAAAATAAAAAATAAGAATAGATTTTCTCTAATAATAATAGAGCTAAATATTCATCTAAAATTATAGATAGAAGAGTAAATTATAATTTTTTGAATATTTAATTGATTTAGGCCTCCAAGAGAACCGAAAAAACAATTTAAAATGACTACAATTATTAATATTTTTAAGTTTAAATAATAAGAAATTAAAATTATAGGAGGAATTTTTTGAAGGGTTAATAAGATAAAAGTATTATTTCATGAAATTCCTTCAATAATTGAAATTATTCAAAAATGAAATGGGGCTCTTCCCATTTTTATTAATAAAGTTAAGTTTAGATTTATTAAAATTAAATTATAGATATTTCTTTTATCAATTAAATTATAATTAATTAATAAGATAAAAAATAAAAAATTAATTGAAGAAATAGACTGGATTAAGTAATATTTAATAGAAAATTCTGAATTAATTAAAAATTTTTTATTATATGTTAGAGTTAGAAAAATTAAAGTGTTGATTTCTAATCCTATTCAACAATTAATTCAGGAATTAGAAGATGAGATAAATAGAATTCTAAAAATTAATAGGCTAAAAAATAAGGTTTTAGAATTATTGATAAAAAAAAAAGGAATAGAACCTTTATAAATGAAGTATGAGTTCATTAGCTTAATTAGCTTATTTTTTTTATACATATATATTTTAGTGTATTTAGCATTAAAGATTTTGATTCTTTAAGATTTAATTAATAATTAAAAGATATAATTAATTTTTTACAAAAATAACATTTATATTATTTAATTTATTCTATCAGAATAATCCTTTAATCAGGCATTTTGTA